GAGGAGCCTTATAAAGATCGTATTGATTCTTATCAAAGAAAGACAGGATTAACCGAGGCTGTTCAAACAGGCATAGGCCAACTAAACGGCATTCCCGTAGCAATTGGGGTTATGGATTTTCAGTTTATGGGGGGTAGTATGGGATCCGTAGTCGGAGAGAAAATCACCCGTTTGATTGAACACGCTGCCAATCAAAATTTACCTCTTATTATAGTGTGTGCTTCTGGGGGGGCGCGCATGCAGGAAGGAAGTTTGAGCTTGATGCAAATGGCTAAAATATCGTCTGCTTTATATGATTATCAATTAAATAAAAAATTATTTTATGTAGCAATCCTTACATCTCCGACAACTGGTGGAGTCACAGCTAGTTTTGGTATGTTGGGGGATATCATTATTGCCGAACCCAATGCCTACATTGCATTTGCAGGTAAAAGAGTAATTGAACAAACATTGAATAAAACAGTACCCGAAGGTTCACAAGCAGCTGAATACTTATTCCAGAAGGGTTTATTTGACCTAATTGTACCACGTAATCTTTTAAAAAGCGTTCTGAGTGAGTTATTTAAGCTCCACGCCTTTTTTCCTTTGAATCAAAAGTCAAGCAAAATCAAGTAGAGCACTAAGTTCAATCATTTTTTTGTGTTTGTAGCAAAAAGTAGTTAGTTTATCGGAATCAAAGTAAATAAGATAATAATGGCCTTTTCTTTGCTGATAGAAGATCGAATTGTAGAAAGAATCAAAACGAAAGTTGAGGATAACTCTTTTTTTGACCTATATTCCTGATTACGAATCAAGAAGCCTTTATCACCAAGAGTGAGTTCTTCCTTTCGTGAATTTTGGAAAATAAAACGAATTTGTTCTTGTCTTAGGTATAGAATTTGAAATTTAAATATAGATAATAGAGTTTTGTCTCTTTCTCTATCTCCCGAAAAACCATTTTAGCTAAAAATTCATGTTGGGTCGGATTCGAACGAATCTTTCGATAATCGGTAAAAAACTCTTTATCTATTTTTAGAAAATTCGAAGACAAGAACAAAAGACAAAGAAATGAAGAAAAATAATAAAGTTTATTATCATACATATCTTTCTCATGTAGGAGATGAATAAGTCCATTTATTTAGTTCTACAGTTCTACATTCTTTGCACTTATTCTTATTATACGTACTCAGTTAGATTTAGATATATAGATACTTAGATCTATACTAATAATTAAAAATTCTTCTAATTATATTAATAATAAATATTATCTAATTAGAATTCAAATTCTTAATTTAATTATAATTATTACAAGATATCTTTATTTATATAATAACATAATAACAGATACAAATAGTAAATCGAGGTACCCCTTCTATGACAAATTTGAACCTTCCATCTATTTTTGTGCCGTTAGTAGGCCTAGTCTTTCCGGCAATTGCAATGGCTTCTTTATTTCTTCATGTTCAAAAAAACAAGATTGTTTAGATCCGCCGGGACCCAATCTCATCCATTTTTTTTTTGGAAAACGTGGACTTGTATCATAACAAGGATATCTATTTATTGGAATATAGTATAACATGTGATTGCCACCGAACATAAAGGAAAAAACTCTTATGCACGCAGAAACATGATATATGGATATATCAATTCTAGCAATTTTCAAATAGATCAGGATCTCTGGATGGCTGAAATGTAGTCGGTGAATCTATATGTATATCGATATGTATAGTGGGATCGTATTAAATAACGAGTATGTTATTATTTTAGATTTAACCAATTTGATGAATTACTCCTAAAGGTTGACATCACACTAGTGCTAGTTCACCTCAAACTAGTGCTAGTTGATGAGAGTTACTTCGGAAACAAAAAAGTAAAGTCAAATTTCTCTGGGGTATTATCTCAATTCCAATAAAATGCAATCGAGTAAAGTATGACTTGGCGATCAGACGATATATGGATAGAACTTATAACGGGGTCTCGAAAAATAAGTAATTTCTGCTGGGCCTTTATCCTTTTTTTAGGTTCATTAGGCTTCTTATTAGTTGGAACTTCCAGTTATCTTGGTAGAAATTTGCTATCTTTTTTTCCGCCTCAGCAAATCATTTTTTTTCCACAAGGAATCGTGATGTCTTTCTACGGAATTGCGGGTCTCTTTATTAGCTCTTATTTGTGGTGCACAATTTCCTGGAATGTAGGTAGTGGTTATGATCGATTTGATAGAAAGGAAGGAGTAGTCTGTATTTTTCGTTGGGGATTTCCGGGAAAAAATCGTCGCATATTACTCCGATTCCTTATAAAAGATATTCAGTCCGTTAGAATAGAAGTTAAAGAGGGTATTTATGCTCGTCGTGTTCTTTATATGGACATCCGAGGCCAGGGGTCCATTCCCTTGACCCGTACTGATGAGAATTTGACTCCACGAGAAATTGAACAAAAGGCTGCTGAATTAGCCTATTTCTTGCGTGTACCAATTGAAGTATTTTGAGAAATTGAGAATCAGAACGTTCATTCAATTAAAGAA